TCTCTTATGTGCATAATGAAAATAATACAGGGAATCAAAAAAGATGAAAAAATTCTCATTATGAACTGAACAGGGCTGGTGTTTTTACACGAAATCTCTAGCCAACCTTCCTGCAAGAGATCCTTTCTTAACATCGAGCATATTGGTACTAGAGAGAAATGATAACTCCAACAATTTCTTTGTTCTCAGCGCCCCCGAATTTCCGGGAATGAGTCACTTCAACAGCCTTCGATGGTTCTACGGGTATCCAAAATACAAACACGATGGATGTTTGTTGGCCCAACCATTCTTCGTAGTCCCGAGCCTGCTAAGGAAAGGGATAATGTCTCACAAAGTTTTTGTTTATGGATTCCGGGGTGTAGTGCTTCTTCCCCTATGCTGCCTATTGGTACTAGTAGCGTAGGATTGACCTGTAATAACGAACCGATAGGTATAAACCTTCGCTCAATACTAGAATCGACAATTCAAACTTAGTATCTGAGGCTGCATTAATCGAGGATACACAACAGAAGGAGTTGTTCTATTTCCAAACTTTACCTTCAACAAGCGTAGATTTCTTTTTATCCCGATCCCGAATCGTGTGTCTTTCTCGTAAGACTAAGAGGAATAAAAAATTCAAATCGCACCATCCCTGTAATAGCTAAATGCCTCTTTTTCTCCTGAAGTTGTCGGAATTATTCGTAATAAGATATTGGCTACAATTGAAAAGGTCTTATCAATAAAATTTCCATTTATCCGCGGTCTAGGCATAGGCAGCAATCCATTCGAAAATTCTTAGCATTCCCTCTCTCTCATGGAAACAGGATCCCACAACGAAAAGAATGGTACAGTACGAAATAACATAAAAATAGAGTCATTCAAAATTCAAAAAAATATGTGCCTTCTATGAAATTTTGATGGAATTAGGATCCAAAGAAGAAAAAGGATCGAATACTCATAATCAGTCTATGATGAGAAGAGAATAACCGCCTATTTTATTTTGTCTTGTGTACATAGCGGGGATACACGAGACACTCCAAATAGAAAAACAATCCCATAGAAAAGATAGCTTAGGAATTTGTACTAGATCGATGGCCTAGGGGTTTGTTGTTGAGAACTCGAAACCTGGATTGGAAAGGAGTTTGAGAAGTCTTAGGGTATCAAATCGTAGTCTAACTAGAATGATGATCTAAAGAGATCCATTAATCCGCGTCTAAAAAATATAGATCCCTCAATCGGTCGATTTGTTCGAATTTATAATTTCGTGATTGAATCGGGAAGAAAGGGATACGCCGACAAAGAAGAGAACCTTGTTTTGGCAAACAGGAAGAGTTAATCGTTTTCACAAGTAAAGCAATTTTCTCTTTATCTCGGGAGCCTCGAAGGAAAGATCTTTCTTTGACTTGTATCAAAAATTTTCTATTTTGATAGCTTTTTATCGTTAGAGTTGATTAGTCGGACCTACCCAATAATTCAGATAAATGACTCGCAATTCACTCGGTTTTTGGGGCATAATCATTATGTAGGAGAGATGGCCGAGTGGTTCAAGGCGTAGCATTGGAACTGCTATGTAGGCTTTTGTTTACCGAGGGTTCGAATCCCTCTCTTTCCGTACCTTCACCCAACGCACCGATCTTACTAACCACAATAGATCAAATAAGAATCGATATCAGTCTTCCATACAGTTAGACCGTTCTTTGATATAGATTCTCTATTCCTAATGGCTGTGGCACGTAAAAAACTGGAAAGAAAGGGGGAGATACGGAAAGAAAATCTCCCTCTCGATCTATGATACTGAAATAAGAGAAAAATACGGCTCAAACCCTTCTTTCTCTTAACCTTAGGTTAATTTACTTCGCCGAAAAGGAGCAAAGTTGTCCGCATTTTACCTTATTACTTTACCTTATTAGAAAAATTTTTGATTTTCGTTCGGTTTAAGTCTGACGAGAATAATATTCTACGACTAGCAATTCATTTATTTCCAAACCGACCCATTTACTATCTATTATTTGATTGACTAATCCTTTATATTGCACTGGGTCAAGAGTTAAATGGTTTGGTAATTCCTCGTGAGGAGAGGAATCTAGAGAATTTTGAATTAGAACTTTAGATTTTCCGTCATCCTTTGCCGTAATAGTATCTCGGGGTTTGCAGCGATAACTTGGTATGTCTACGATCCGACCATTTACTAAAATATGTCGATGGTTAACTAATTGGCGAGCTCCCGGAATAGTCGGAGCCATACCCAATCGAAAAAGAATGTTATCCAAGCGCATTTCAAGTAATTGTAGTAAAACCTGACCTGTTGGACCTTTGGCCTTTCCGGCGATACGAACGTATTTAAGCAATTGGCGTTCTGTAAGACCATAATGAAAACGCAATTTTTGTTTTTCTTCTAGGCGAATACGATATTGGGATTTTTTCCGAGACCCCGATTGGTTTCTACGATCTTTTCGGTCTTTGGGACTTTTATTAGTTAGGCCCGGTAAAGCCCCCAGCCGGCGTATTTTTTTGAAACAAGGTCCTCGGTAACGTGACATAAAGACTCCTTCCTCTTATTTATATTTCACTCTTATTGATGAAATTTCATTTTACAGAATAAAACTAAACTCAAACTGAACTAAATGAGAAATGAAGTGAAATTGACTCAAATGTACTATTAAAGAATAACGAGATGAATTGGATAAAGAAATATCCAGCTCTTTACTTTATATTCTCTATATGGATATAGAAAAAGAAAAGGATCTTTTTATGTCCTAGTTGGAAGTTCCTATAACCTAATAGAAATCGATGACTTTTAGCAAAAGGGGAAGACATTTTTTTCACTAGTCTTTGATTTCAAAAGGACATTCTCAATGATGAAAAATAAAAAAAAGAAAGAGAGAAAAGCCTACTATCGGAATCGAACCGATGACCATCGCATTACAAATGCGATGCTCTACCTTCTGAGCTAAGCAGGCTGACATACGACAAATTCGACACGCCTAGGAATTCAATAAACTCTCAGAATCCTTGCTTGCTATTAACTATATAGAATACAATTAAAAAAAAAAATTCTGAGCTATTCATAATAAATATGAATCAAAAACAAGAAAATATAAAATTTCAAAAAATCTGAAATCTTATAGAACATAACGATTCATTTGGGCCTATCGAATTTCGACTTCTTTCTCACAATAATATTATAGATTATTGAATAAGAAATGATAAATATTCAAAAATTTTTTTGTTTTTGAATTCAACCGACATTTGAAATTTTTTTGATTACCCTTCTCTCTTTTCTTCCCTATCATCTATCTTGCAAATTCTAATTCTTGAAGGGAATTCTTAGTTATAACAAATGAGACATTCCGCCGCTTTCATTCGGAAAGGTGGAATTTAGGACGCAAAATCGACCGTTTAAGTAATGAACATTACTATAGAAAAGTGATCGGACGGAGGACAGATAGATATATGGGACGGATCCACTTATATTGAATTGTAGAGACATAAATGATAAAATCGTTTTTGATTGGACCAAAAAGCAAAGATGAGAAAAGACTTTATCGAGATAGCAATAAGTCTCTACTAAATTCAATAGTGCCGGTAGAAATAAAAGACAAGTGGGAAGGACATCACAGTGAGATCCTAATCTCAAAGGGGGATATGGCGAAATTGGTAGACGCTACGGACTTAATTGGATTGAGCCTTGGTAGGGAAACTTACTAAGTGAGAACTTTCAAATTCAGAGAAACCCTGGAATTAACAAAAATGGGCAATCCTGAGCCAAATCCCGTTTTCTGAAAACAAGGTTCGGAAAGCGAAAATAAAAAAGGATAGGTGCAGAGACTCAATGGAAGCTGTTCTAACAAATGGAGTTGATTGTCTTACGTTGGTAAAGGAATCTTTCTCTTGAAACTTCAGAAAGAGTGAAGGATAACCCTATATAATATACATAGGTAAGGTATGCGTACTGAAATACTATAAAATATCAAATGATTAATGACGACTCGAATCTATATTTGTTATATGAAAAATGGAAGAATTCTTGTGAATCGATTCAGATTGAAGAATGAAGAGACAAATCATTCACTCCAGAGTCTGAGAAATCTTTTTAAGAATTGAGTCATTGGACGAGAATAAAGATAGAGTCCCATTCTACATGTCAATATTGGCAACAATGTAATTTATAGTAAGAGGAAAATCCGTCGATTTTAGAAATCGTGAGGGTTCAAGTCCCTCTATCCCCAAAGAGCCCATTTCGCTGTCTAACGCTTGAGTCTATCCTTTTCTTTTTCTTTATATTGATCCTTTTTTTCGTTAGCGCTTCCAAATTCCTTCTCTTTCCCACTCACCTACGCTTTTACAAACCGCTCTGAGCGGAAAGGTTTTTCTCTTCTCACGAGTTTTGTGGGATAGAGTATACATGTACAAATGAACATCTTTGAGCAAGGAATCCCCATTTGAATTTGAATGATTCAAAATGGAGATTTTTATTCATCCTGAAACTTACTAAGTTGTTCGTTTAACGATCCAATAAATTCCGGGATCTGGACGAGACTTTCTAATATCCTTTCAATTGACATATACCCAACTTCTCTAGTAAAATGAGGATGCAGTATTGGGACTAGTCGGGATAGCTCAGCTGGTAGAGCAGAGGACTGAAAATCCTCGTGTCACCAGTTCAAATCTGGTTCCTGACACACGATTCATTTGGCTGAGCCTCTATAAAGTAATTGATATGAATCGAGATACATTTTTATTAAATTCATTAAGAGTCTAGATCATAATACATATTAGCCCTCTCGGTTTTTAGAGAGATATCCCATCTATTTTTATTTGATAGATGGGTAAAAACTTTCTTAGACAAAGTATCTAAGAAATGAGCTTCTAGATTTCTATTCTTTTGAGTTGATTTATCCTCTCCTTCAAAAAAACGAATAGAAATCGAATCCGATACCCGTTCATTCCCTTGTATTTTTTTTTCAAATTCTCTTTTTGCATTGCCTCCTACATTACATGACTTTGTTAGAGTCCGTCTA